GACCAAGAAATTACCCGGCCTCGTACATCTGTAACAGTCACAATGGTATTGTTGAAACTTGCTTGAACATGAATAACCCCTTTTGGTATTCTACGCGCATTCTTACGTAAACCAATACGCCCATTCCTACGTGAACCGATTCTGGGTGCGGGTTTTGCCATATTTTATCGTCTCATAAATATAAGTCAGAGGTATATGGATATATCCATTTCATGCCAAAACGGATCTTTTCCGCTTTTTTTTATTTGTATATTGGGTCCCTTAGGGAGTCTCTTTTATTTTATAAAGATTATCCTTGTCTTTGTTTATGTCTCAGGTTGGAACAAATTACTATAATTCGTCCCCGTCTACGGATCAGTCTACATTTTTCACAAATTTTACGAATGGAGGCCCTTATTTTCATATTTGTCATTCCTTAACTGAATTTCAAATTTACTTATTTGAAGAAAATTAGTTTCTGGAAATTTGAAACTTTCGGATTGTATCCCTCCGAAAGGAATATTGAAGTTGAAAAAAAAACCACCTAATCGTTTGAATCCTTGTTTCGGAGTCTAGAAACTATACGCCCTTTGGTTGAATCATAATGACTTCTTTCAATTTTTACTCTATCTTCCGTTGGTATACGTATAAAACTACGTTGAATCCTTCCTGAACCATAACCTAGAATCCGATCTTCATTATCTAAATGAATCCGAAGCATACCATTCGGAAGTGATTCAGGAATTAAACTTTCATGAATCCAGTTTTCTTTTTTCATTCGCGGTAAAACCTCCTTGAAGTATTAAGTAAGAGGAGAGTGAGAATAGAAACCCGTTCTTTATCTTTTTTTTTCACAAATAGTAAAGTTCCATATCTTAATTTGGATATAGGAAAGCTTACCATATATAACACAAAATTTCTCCGCCGATTCCTTCTAGTCGGGCCTCTCGGTCCGTCATTATACCCCGAGAGGTAGAAAGAATTACAATCCCCATCCCACCTAAAATTCTAGGAATTCGTTGATAACTAGAATAGATTCGTAGACCGGGTCGACTGATCCGTTTTAAATTTAAAACAGTTTTACATGGACCTTTCCTATTCCTTCTATGCCGTAGGGTTAAAACCAAAAAATATTTGTTGTTTTCCTGATGTTTCCTCACATTTTCAATAAAACCTTCTCTTAACAGTATTTTAACAAGGTTTTCGGTGATGTTAGTAGATGGTATTCGAACTGTTCCTTTTCTATTCATGTCGGCATTGCGTATAGAAGTTATTATATCAGCAATAGTGTCTTTACCCATGATAAATTAAAATTATTGTTACCCCCGAACTTTGATATAATCAACATGCTTTTTTCTTTCTATTTTATGAATCGTTAAAGATATATGCGTGAGACAAATTTACTAATTAATCTAGTTTACTCTATTCATATTTTATTCAAATGCTATAATAGCATTAGAGTCTCCGTTTTATTAGACTTATAATACTTCAGGTGCTAATGAAACTATTTTAGTGAAATTTAACTGTCTCAATTCCCGTGCGATCGCACCAAAAATTCTAGTTCCTTTGGGATTTCCTTCTTGATCAATAACAACCGCAGCATTGTCATCATATCGTAGTATCATACCGTTGTCACGTTTGAGTTCTTTACAAGTACGTACAATTACAGCTCTGATCACTTCGGATTTTTCTAGAGGTGTATTTGGTATTGCTTCCTTGATTACAGCAACAATAACGTCACCAATATGAGCATATCGTCGATTACTAGCTCCTATGATTCGAATACACATTAATTGTCGGGCCCCGCTGTTATCCGCTACATTTAAGTGGGTTTGAGGTTGAATCATATCATTTTTTTTTTTATTTGCTCTTTCACTGCGAAGGGGCTAAGTAAAAAAAGAAATATTGTTTGTCCAAAACAAAAAAAAAAGAAACCTATAATTTTGTTTTTTTTTTTCATTCAAAAGATTTCTTTTCTTTGGTTATACATTCTTATCCCGAAATAATGAATTGCGTTCGTATAGGCATTTTGGATGCCGCTATTGAAATAGCCTTTCTGGCTACATTTTCTGCTACTCCACCCATTTCATAAAGTATTCTACCCGGTTTAACGATAGCTACCCAATATTCGGGAGATCCTTTACCGGAACCCATACGCGTTTCCGCGGGTCTTACTGTAACAGGTTTGTCTGGAAATATACGTACCCATATTTTTCCGCCGCGGCGTACGTTTCGTGTCATTGCTCGCCGCCCTGCTTCTATTTGTCTAGACGTGATCCACGCGGGTTCAAGTGCCTGAAGAGCATATCTACCAAAGCAAATACGATTACCTCGATAAGATATTCCTTTCATTCTTCCTCTATGTTGTTTACGGAATCTGGCTCTTTTGGGGTTATAGTTGATGGTTCTTTTTCAATTTCAATTCCATCTCTACTACAGAACCGGACATGAGAGTTTCTTCTCATCCAGCTCCTCGCGAATGAAAAATAACAATTATAACATGGTATACATGTATTTAATGAATAATATACTGAATCGTGGGAGTCTTTGAGATTTTATCTAATATCTAATCTATTAGAAATTTGTATATCTTGTTTTGATAGTTTATATAAAAAAAACTAAACATGTATTCAATTTCTATTTATTTATAGTTATAGATAATTATTTTATAGATTAGTTAGAGATAATAATAATAGAATTTCGTTTTATTATAACGAGTATTTATTTTGTTTTGTCTTTTTTATTATCATATTATATTGGATCTATCAAAATTTAGAAATCCAATAAAATAAAAACTTTCGCGGGCGAATATTTACTCTTTCCATATCTATTTCAGTTGTAGGGTTATCCTATGACATGGCCTCTCAGAATAAAAGTGGATTGGTCCCGGGTTCGTTTCGCCATCCTACCCAATGAATTATTAGGATTCGTTTTCAATAGAATCTTCTGCATCCACGGGTTCCGTCGTTCCCATCGCTTCGCGATTAATGGTTAGGCCTGAATTCTACAGCGGAGCTCCTAATGAAAATGAAATGTGTTATTGAGTCAATTTTCTCAGTCTTTGTGGACCCGGGGCTCTTGACTTTTTTTGTTCTATGAACAAATTCATCGAATTATAGATCAATCAAATTAGTATTGATGCTTTATTACGCTATCCTTTATAAGATCGCTCAGAGACCTTACATATTGGAATCATATAGCATTAGTATTCTTTTTCTCTCTTTCTCTCACCCTTCCATTTATCTGCATTCTTTTTGTTATTGCTTCACAACTTAAAATCAGATTGGTTTTTCTTTTTTTTGCTTGTTTATGCAAACAAAAATTCAGTTGCTACAATGATATGATCAATATATCATATCGTGACTAGTTCTTTAGATCCAGATAATATGAAGCGGTGAGTTGGTTATTAGTTCGATAGTTATTAGTTCATACTATGGGCCAGTCCGTTTTTTTGACTACTAACCCTACAAAAACCAACGAGTCACACACTAAGCATAGCAATTATATCAATATAAAAAAATGAATTGAATTTTTATTCAACCTTATAGAATTGCCCATTTTTTTTTTTATTTAACAGAAAAAGAATGAAAGAGTTTGTCATTTTTTGCTTTTTTATTTCCGATAGAACGTAAAGACAAGTCAAATAAAGGCTTAGGCTTCCTCGTCTACAAATATCCAAATTTTGATGCCTAATACCCCATAGATAGTTCCAACTGCATAGGAACAATAATAAATTTTAGCTCGAATGGTTTGTAGAGGAACTCTACCCTCTCTGATCCATTCGACACGCGCAATCTCTTTTCCGTCGATACGTCCTGCAATTTGTACTTGAATTCCTTTTGTACCTGCTTGTTCAGTTAATTCAATAGCCTTTTTCATTGCTTTTCGAAATGAAACCCTATTCTTTAATTGTCCGGCTATAAATTCGGCGAGAATATTAGGGTGTCCATAAGGGTTTGTAATTCTTGTAAGAGCAATGTTGAGTTTTCGGTTTACACAATTAATTTCTTTTTGTACATCTATCTGCAATTCTTCGATTCTTCGAGGCCCACCTTTACCTTCTAGTAATAATTTTGGGAATCCCATATAGATTATGACCTGAATCAAATCGATTCTTTTTTGAATCTTTATGCATGCAATTCCCTCAACACCAGAGGATATTTGAATATTTTTTTGTACATAATTCTTGATCCAATCTCGGATTTTTTGATCTTCTTGTAGCCCTTCGGAATAATTTTGTGGTTGTGCAAACCAAAGAGAATGATGACCTTGGGTTGCACCAAGTCTGAAACCAAGTGGATTTATTTTTTGTCCCATAATCTCCCAATACTATATATATCATGACACGTCATATCCGTGTACTTACTTATTTTTATTTCTCCATACGTTGCCTTTGAAGTATAATATGGCGTATTTGGCTCCTTTATACTTCCTTTTTTATACTTCCTTTACAGATATATCTTTTAATCCAATAGTTATATGAAAAACGGGTCTTTTTATCGGATAACTGCGCCCTCGAGCTCGAGGTTTTAATTTTTTCACAGTAGTACCCCTTCACGACTTCCGCTTTGCTAATGATTAAACTTGCTTCGTTTAAACCGACATTGTGAATAGCATTTGTTGCTGCAGAATAAACCAATTTTAAAATTGGATAACTCACTCGATAAGGCATAAGTTCGAGTCTCATACGTCTTTCTTCGTATAAACGTCCACAAATCTGATCAATTTCAATTACTCTTTCTGCTTTATTAGCAGACATACATATATGTTTACTTAAAGCGCATATATATTTCGGTATATGGATTCTTCTTTATCATAAGATTTGCCTCTCGCTAATAAACAATAAGCATCTATATTCACTTTTATTAACTACTCTTATTTTAACGACGAGATCTATTATCATTTTTTGCGTGTCCTCGGAAATTTATAGTAGGTACGAATTCCCCCAATTTATGGCCCACCATACGATCCGTTATATAAATAGGAAAATGTTCTTTTCCATTATGTATAGCAATAGTATG